TATTCTAAACGAAATTAAGAGAATAGAATTAATAAACTAAACTAAATATAATGGCGCTTTCTTTTATTCGAAACGCCGGGTAATCTTCAACCAATTATGTGCTTCAATATAATTACCAGGAGTAAGCGCTATAGCCTGTTTCCAATACTCAGCGGCTTGATCAAACCAAGCCTCCGCAATTTCAGAATCTCCCTGGCGAATGGCCTGTTCTCCCCGGTCGGAATAGGTGGATTAACTCCTTCCCTTAGAACCGTACTTGAGAGTTTCCTACCTCATACGGCTCATCAATTCTTTTGGTATCCCGTTACCATATCTAACGAATGGGATTTCTGATGGATCTATCCCACTTTTCGGGTTAACCAAAGAGGTTCATTACATGAGTTTTAAACTGAAATTTGGATTAATAATCCGTTTTTTTATTTCGTTTTATCTTTTTTCCCACCTTCCTAAGAAAAAATGCCCCTATCGTTAGAATTTTCTGAAAGGTAACTATCTCGGTTTCGTATAGAAATTTATATAGAATCTTTGAAAAAGACTTTCCTTCCTAAGAAAGAAAAGACTTACTATCTTTGGGATCTGATCCTACACCGCTGCTCAAGACTTTAGTGGATCAACTCTATTACATAAGTGGATTCCTAATTTTTATCTCACATCATGAGATAAGTACGCAGTTATTATTGTATCGGCCCCAAACCTCGTTAATTGATCTTTACGGTGCTTCCTATACCAATTAGATCCTTTTTTTTATCCATAGAAAAAAGTAGCTAGGTATATCTATTTCTTCATATTTCAACTTCTATGAAGTTTCCTTCTTTGCTACAGCTGATAAAAATCGTTATTTTAGACGATGCATATGTAGAAAGCTTTTTTTGTGTTTTTCTTTTTTTACTTTTATTTCTATAGTGAAGATAGTCGCACGTAATGACAGATCACGGCCATATTATTAAAAGCTTGTGGTAAGAATGGATTTCGTTCTAGTGCTCGAAAATAATATTCCAAAGCTTTCGTATGTTCTCCATTACTTGTATGGATAAGACCTATATTATAGAGTATATAACTTCGATCGTAGGGATCAATTTCTAGTCGCATAGCTTCATAATAATTCTGTAAAGCTTCCGCATAATTTCCTTCGGATTGAGCTGACATCCGTTACGGTCGCCATTCAATTAAAAGAATCTCCGTTCCAGAACCGTACATGAGATTTTCATCTCATACGGCTCCTCCCTTATGTACATAAGGAGAATAATACATACATGAAATCAAAAAATATGAAAATATTCTCATTATGGACTGAGCAGGGCTAGTGTTTTTACAAGAAATCTCTAGCCAACCTTCCCGCAAGAGATCTTTTCAAACGTTTTGGGACTAGATAGAAATGAGAACTCCAACAATTTCTTTGTTTTCAACGCCTCCTAATTTCCAGGAATTAGTCACTTCAACAACCTTCGATGGTTATATTGGTATCCAAAGTACGAACGAGATGGATGTTTGTTGTCCCAACCATTCTTTTCTTTTAGTTCCGAGCCCAATAAGGAAGGGGGTAATGTCTAACAAGGTTTTTGTGTTGTTGATTCCTAGCTGTAGTGCTTCTTCCCTTATGCTGTCCTTTGGTACTAGTAGAGTAGGATTACCCCAAAATACAGCACCCCTAGGTGTAACCTTTCGCTCAATACTAGAATCTAAATTTGAAACATAGCATCTGAGGTTGCATTAATCGAGGATACACGACAGAAGGAATTGTTCTATTTCCAAACTTCACCTTCAACAAGCGTAGATTTATTTCTCAAATTTTCCCGAATCGCGTATCTTTCTCGTAATACCGAGAGAAATGAAAAAAAAAGAATCAAATCGCACCATCTCTGTAATAGGTAAATGCCTCCTTTTCTCCTGAAGTTGTCGGAATTATTTGCAATAAGATATTGGCTACAATTGAAAAGGTCTTATCAATAAAATTTCCATTTATCCGCGATCTAGGCATAGCTAGCAATCCATTCTATAATTTTTCTCATTCTCTCTCGTGGGAAAATCATCCCACAAAGAAAAGAATTGTACAGTACGAAATAACATAAAAACAGATTGATTTGAAAAAAAAATTATGGGCCTTTTATTCCAATCGTTCCTTTTTTGACAGGAATCGATAAGAACTATTTCAACCCGATTCGATTTCATCCTAATCGAGTCGAGTAATATACCAACAAAGGGAACTATTCCGATTTCATTGAAGTTACAGATTCGAGTAACTTGATAAATTTTGATGGAATTATGATACAAATAAGAAAAAGATCGAATAATCATTCTATGATGAAAATAGAATAACCACCTCTTTTTTATTTTATGTTGTGTACATAGCAGGTATACAATCCACTATACAAAAGTTTTATGAATCTAGAATAGTAAGGGGGGGGGGTTATTGTTGAGAACTCTAAAACCGGAAAGAAATTTGAGACTTTGTAGGGTATGGAATCGTAGTCTATGTAGTCTATATAGAATTATGATAGAA